CCGATTTACTTTTTGTTAATTTACCGGCTTAGTATGAGATAGAAACATGCCTGTCTCGTCGTAATAATGAGTGAATCAATGAATGAAAGTGGAAAAAATGAAGGTTAACTCCCTTTTTTATGTTTATGTTAAACCAATCACTGATCTTATACTTTGTATTATTAATATAATCTAGTTTCTTTTTATAATATCTATTTATTTCTAATAAATATTTATATAATAGATTGAATTTATCTAATTTATTTCTATATCGAATAGAGTGGCGATTAAAATGAATGATTTACTGAGTATAAATCGTGAATCAAAAATGGAAAATCATAAAAGATGGAAAAAGCTTTCGGCTCTAGTCATTCCATTATATTGACAATTTCAAAAAACTGCTCATACTATGAGCATAGTATGGTCGCGGTCAGGCAAGTATGCCCCCATCGTCTAGCGGTTCAGGACACCTCTCTTTCAAGGAGGCAGCGGGGATTCGACTTCCCCTGGGGGTAGGGTACTACGAAAGGAAGTTGATCATGGATTATCAATAAACCTAGAATTGATTCTTCCTGGGTCGATGCCCGAGCGGTTAATGGGGACGGACTGTAAATTCGTTGGCAATATGTCTACGCTGGTTCAAATCCAGCTCGGCCCAATAATTCGCTGATCCGCCATAACCTAAAATGCCCATTTTTTTGTATTTTGTTTTCCCGAAAAGCCAAACAAAAAAATTAGGGAAGAATAAAAAAAGTCCAATTTTGTGATATATCCATCCCTACCGCTATTTGTTTTTTATTTTGTTCTATTTATTTAGTTGTTCCCATAAATTATGACCTTGATAACGCTCTAGATTCATATCAGGATCATTAAATAGAAAGTTTAATGAAAAGAAAAAGAGTAAAGTAAACAAAAAAGAAGACTCTTTTTTGTTTTCATTTTCAAATTGATTATTGATCGATTTATTTGGCAATAACGAAAGGATTCCTAGTAACTAGGAATCCGCGTCGCTCTCACTCAAAGTGCATACCCGTATGGATATCAATATATCACTCGCGCCTTTGTTTGTTACAACCCGGCTTCGAATCTAAAATCTAAATAGAAAATGGCTTGAATGAAATCATAAGACTATCTATGTTGTACACTTTTCTTTATTTCCCTGGGATTGTAGTTCAATTGGTCAGAGCACCGCCCTGTCAAGGCGGAAGCTGCGGGTTCGAGCCCCGTCAGTCCCGACGGATAAAATTTTTAAAATACATCAATTGATCCCTCCGTTTTCTGTCAAAGGGGATACAAATGACAGAATTTCATTCCCAACGATATCTTTATCTTTTTTTTATTTATTTTTTCCTTTCTCTTTTTTGTTGGGGTTTATTTGGAAACTATTTGTAAACGGTGAAAGTGGAAAAGCAGTCAGATGATACATCATCAGATGATTGTACAAGGAAGGCGGTAGATTATCGAAAAGAAAGGGTGGAAAAGAATATATATAAATAAAGGAAAGGAATTCTTTTGATTGGACCAGGCATCACTTTTTGTATTCGGTGTGGATAAAAGATCTTCCTATGTTATACTATTCAATTCTCGACGGTGAATTGATTTGATAGCCTAGATATTGTTATTCATGATATTGATCCGATTCGATGTCATTGAAATGTAAGTCATTGCATTGAATTTACAAGCGACAAATTTATCATCTCTATGGGATTAAATCCCGAGTTATTGCGAAGTAAAAAAAACAATGAAATTATGGAAGTAAATATTCTCGCATTTATTGCTACAGCGCTGTTCATTCTAGTTCCTACCGCTTTTTTACTTATAATATACGTAAAAACTGTCAGTCAAAGTGATTAATTTGAATGAAACTTGACTTTTTATCAAGGAGTTAAGAAAAAAAGGATTCAAATCTCACGTCTTAAATAAAATGAATGGACTAGAATCAGCAGTATCCTATAAAACTCGATAGTATGGTAGAAAAAAAATATGAATCTTTCTACCATACTATCTATATCTATTATTGTAATGTAGAAAGATACAAGCTTAATATAGATGAATCCACAATATGGATCTTCATACATGTCGATATCAATTAAATATATGTACTGTACATAGTATCTCAATTTTATTTCTTCGCTTGATCTATTTTATTTGTGTTGATTTCAATTAATCTGAAATAATTGAAAGGCAAGTCTTACGATTTTATAATTCTTTCATTTCATGGATTTGATTTTTTTGGTGGATACCGAGATTCCTATTAAAATAATCAGAAATGAAGGAAAAATGGAATGGAATAGGCATATATTAATTAAATTAATAAAAAAAAAAGAAAACCAAGTAATCTTTTTTTTTTGAACATTCCAAAGAAGTAATTCGTTGAGCAACTGACAGATGATCCAAAGAGTTCTATGGTAACTTTTCTTCGTATTTCGTTTCGAAAAAAGGGTATACCCTGCCGATTTTGAATTTAACTTCTTTGATCCATGATATGAAATGAGTCAATAAAGCATTTCATAAATGAAATTCAACTAAAACTGGGGGTAAGTGTCTAATATGTGACTACACTAAGGCAAGATCTTATTAAATTAAATAAAAAAAAGACTTTTTTTTTCTCTTTGAACAGTAAAGAGGGAGGGAAATAAAAACAAGCAAATACAGAAAACAAAGGGGGTTCCTTGTCCCTCATTGTCCGTTTATAACTCTGGTAAGAGCTGGTTCATCAAAATAGACAATTTAGGAAGAATTCTTTTTTTTTTTAATTGCCTATCATCCGGATCCCTTTTACTTTCGAAATACGAACATGGGGATTATTGAAATGTTTGTTTGATTGAAAAGGTGTTATTCATAGAATACATTACTCCACTAGAATCCAAGAATTTCGAAATGAAGACTAATAAAATAGTTAAAATAAAAAAAGGCTTTGCAAAACGATCTAGAAAACAATTGATACGGTTTGATTCCTCAACCCCAATTAGGAGTACCCCTAGAGCCCACTTCTTCCCCATACTACGAGTGAAAGGGAAAATGTAAAGACTACCATTAAAGCAGCCCAAGCAAGACTTACTATATCCATGTGTATTATGTCCCCTATCTCTATGAATATGAAACAAATATGAAGGAATTCAATTTTTCCATTATTGTTCACTAATAATAGTGGAATTACTGGCGCAGAGTCAAAAAGAAAAGGGAATTGTGACACGCCACCGTTGATGAATCACTTCGATAAATCCGCTTATAACAAGCTCTTATATGATTTCGAGTAAAATCGAGAACCATTAAGCACAAGCAAAATGCGCAGTAACACTTTTGGAAATATCAAAAGAATGTTACTCACATGTATCAATAATAAGACTTATTCTTTCTTTTGGTGTCCCTCATTAAGTAAAAGCCGATTATCTATCCAATCTAATATTAATTGGATGCCTGAACATTCAGAGACTTTCATCCGTCTGTATACAAAGTATCTTCCAACCCTTCTACAACCATTCATTAGTTAATTAGACACTCCCGTTATCCAATCTAATTCAAGACTCCTCTAGTAGCCACTCCATTAGTAAGGGGGGCTCCCATATCAAGATTTACTGATTCCCTTCCACTACTTTAGTTTTTCCTTGAATCCTAGACGTTAGGAGACGTTAGGATTTCGAGTTTTTTGTTGATCAGGCGACACCCGGATTTGAACTGGGGAATAAGGGATTTGCAGTCCCCCGCCTTACCGCTCGGCCATGTCGCCAAAAGGCTACAAACAAAAAAAGGAGAGTATCCCCCTTTTCTTTTTCATTTTTAGATCGGATCCATACCTTCAATTGGTTATAGTATCTCAAGACACACAATATCTAAAAACTTTCCCTTTCTTTTCTATTGAAAAAGAAAATGTGGATTCTCAGTTACAAAAGTCAAAATTCAGGACAAATAAATTGGAACCATTAACTATTGACTGCAAATTTATGGACGATTCTTCTTCACTTGTCTTTTTCTAATGGTATAAGAAAATCAAACTGGATACATAACTAAATTGATTTTTTTTTTCAATAAAAAAAAAAACTTTCTGAATTTCAAGTATATTATAATAATATAACAGCAATTATGAGTCTATGTAAACCCCAGAGCATAAGTTGTTACACAGTTATAGTTATCTAATGAGGTATTTTATCTATCTAGATATGATGTCCATAGGGAATCAGCACGAAATTATCGTGTTTCAATTTTTCATTGAATAGATTAAAATAAAAGAAAAAATAGAATTTTTGATAGAGCACGCCATGTCTTGTCTCCATTAGAGCGTTATAATGGAATAAAAGAAAGACATATATAAATAGAAATGCTATATCTGCACATGTTTAATAAATATAAGCCCCCTTTTCGTACGCACTTCAATCATATTCTAAATATTCTACTAAAAAATAAAAAACTAAAAAGTGGGTAAAAACATCTATCTTCTCTGCGAATCGTTTTTTGAACAATGGAGTCCATGAAAAAATTAAGCGCTAGAAAAATCAACTCTCTCCCTATATATATATTTTAGAATTATTTTGTCTTTATCTCAATGAACAGATCAAATCAGGAATTCCTTTCATTTTTCTGGTATTCAATCGGATTGGAATATGTAATATCATAATAATGGTAGAAATTGAATTATTTTTTTTTATATTCTATACAAAAACAAAACTCCATGCGGCTAAATGGCATTTATCAATTCTTTTCTGTATCTGTTTGTTCTAAATATAAATAAAAATTTGAGTATAATTTTTCTTCTTCCGTTCATACGCATTTCATATTTCATACATTCCACATATATTATATGGTATATGGAGTTAGATAAAATTTCATGTGATTCAGTAAACAGAATAGAAATTCAATTCCATCATTATTAGATCGATTCGTAGGATTCGATGAAGAATGAGAAAAGAATGGGATTCTTTTGAGAAATGGGAAATTCAAAATGCTCGGGGATGAAAATGGGGAAATGTCTACAATACCTGGGTTGAATCAGATACAATTTGAAGGATTTTGTGGGTTCATGG